GTTGATTCGAGATCTCGCTATCAACCTCTTGGCCTAAAAAAAGTAATCTTTCTCGATAAAGTCGGTTGATTAGGACAAAATTGCATCCCTTAGGAACCGTACGTGCACCTTTGGATACATACGGTTCAAAAAAAATTGCGAAAAAGAAAAAAAGAATCAATGTGTCGATTCCAGTTTTATTTCTTTTTTTTTATGTAACAGGTTTTCTTAATGAAAGGTCTTCTATTAAAAAAAACGAGATGAGTTTAGGCTCCCTTCCCTCTAAAAAAAAAAAGAGATTACTGAACTTATTAAACTAACCTATCATTGATGTATTGTTTCATCGATATTAAAATCACGATGTCATTGTCTTGTTCCTGAATGGGCCCTTTCAATTCTTTTAGGTTCATGGTCTACCCCGGGAAAAGATCTGTCCGAATTCTATTTGCACATATAGGACAAATGGTCTCAGTACCATTTTTTTGTTATGACTTCTTTTTTTTGTTAATTTCGTGTCTTGCTTTCCCAAAACTATTTGATGTATTCATCATACTATTCCGTTGGTCGGCAATTTGGGATCACTACTATCACTACTATAGTAATAGTAGGTATAAAGTAATAGTAGGTATAAGAATCATTTATGATACAAGTGGTAATCATACATATATTAACAATTTGTTATCGATTTGGTATTTTCTGAACGGAGCCTGGATACTTTATTTTATCAGTCCAAGTAAACCATAAATTCTTCTAAATTGATAATATTGATCCCCAATATAAAATAAATTGATCTAATTGCACTTCACGCTCCGAATGATTGATTGATGCCTCACTCAATACAATATCTCTTGGGCGAAACAGAGGATATCTCGATCAGGGGAGAGAACGGGTAAATCCCATATGACCCAATATGTCTGACAAGTCGCACTATACGTCAACCCAAACCGCATCTTCCTCTCCAGGACTCCGAAAAGGTACTTTTGGAACACCAATGGGCATTAAATTAAAGAAAAAAATTTAGTACTATACTTCACTTTAATATGGAAACGTAACAATCAATGGTTTATTGTCTTCATCCCTTTTTTCTCTTTATTCTATTTGATACATAGATTGGAAAGTTTATAGAGTAAGACAGAATGAATAAAGAAAAAATTTGAACGAAGAAATCGATCGTTCGAATGATAAACAAGTATCTATCCATTCGTTCCCCAAAAATGGGACCAATCCTCCCATTGCGTATTGGTACTTATCGGGTATAGAATAGATCTGCTTCTCTTTGTTCTTACGAACAAAATTGTTCCGTTATTTTCAATGGAATGGAATAAATATTAATCCTTTCTGATACGGAATCTACTGAAAAGGTTAGGTACATAGTTAGTATATATAGTCTTTTCCAATGCGATAAAATAAAGTGACATAGTGTCTATTTTTCTTTGATAAAGAGGTATTTCCATGGGTTTACCTTGGTATCGTGTTCATACTGTCGTATTGAATGATCCCGGTCGATTGCTTTCTGTTCATATAATGCATACAGCTCTAGTTTCTGGTTGGGCTGGTTCGATGGCTTTATACGAATTAGCGGTTTTTGATCCCTCTGATCCCGTTCTTGATCCAATGTGGAGACAAGGTATGTTTGTTATACCCTTCATGACTCGTTTAGGAATAACCAATTCGTGGGGTGGTTGGAGTATTTCAGGAGGAACTATAACAAATCCGGGTATTTGGAGTTATGAAGGTGTGGCAGGGGCACATATAGTGTTTTCCGGTTTGTGCTTCTTGGCAGCTATCTGGCATTGGGTATATTGGGACCTAGAAATATTCTGTGATGAACGTACGGGAAAACCTTCTTTGGATTTGCCCAAGATCTTTGGAATTCATTTATTTCTCTCAGGGGTAGCTTGCTTTGGCTTTGGCGCATTTCATGTAACAGGTTTGTATGGTCCTGGAATATGGGTGTCCGATCCTTATGGACTAACTGGAAAAGTACAATCTGTAAATCCAGCGTGGGGCGCGGAAGGTTTTGATCCTTTTGTTCCGGGAGGAATAGCCTCTCATCATATTGCAGCGGGTACATTGGGCATATTAGCAGGCCTATTCCATCTTAGTGTCCGTCCGCCTCAACGTCTATACAAAGGATTACGTATGGGCAATATTGAAACTGTACTTTCCAGTAGTATCGCTGCTGTTTTTTTTGCAGCTTTTGTTGTTGCTGGAACTATGTGGTATGGTTCAGCAACTACCCCAATCGAATTATTTGGTCCTACTCGTTATCAGTGGGATCAGGGATACTTTCAGCAAGAAATATATCGAAGAGTTAGTGCCGGGCTAGCCGAAAATCTTAGTTTCTCGGAGGCTTGGTCTAAAATTCCCGAAAAATTAGCTTTTTATGATTATATTGGTAATAATCCGGCAAAGGGGGGATTATTCAGAGCAGGCTCAATGGACAATGGGGATGGAATTGCTGTTGGATGGTTAGGACACCCCGTCTTTAGAGATAAAGAAGGGCGCGAGCTTTTTGTACGTCGTATGCCTACTTTTTTTGAAACATTTCCGGTAGTTTTGGTAGATGAAGACGGAATTGTGAGAGCTGATGTTCCTTTTAGAAGGGCAGAATCAAAGTATAGTGTTGAACAAGTAGGTGTTACTGTTGAGTTCTATGGTGGCGAACTTAATGGAGTAAGTTATTCTGATCCTGCTACTGTGAAAAAATATGCTAGACGTGCCCAATTAGGTGAAATTTTTGAATTAGATCGGGCTACTTTGAAATCCGATGGTGTTTTTCGTAGCAGTCCAAGGGGTTGGTTCACTTTTGGGCATGCTACGTTTGCTTTGCTCTTCTTTTTCGGACACATTTGGCATGGCGCTAGAACCTTGTTCAGAGATGTTTTTGCTGGTATTGATCCAGATTTGGATGCTCAAGTGGAATTTGGAGCATTCCAAAAACTTGGAGATCCAACTACAAGGAGACAAGTAGTCTGATACGACATTGTTGTGGTATCTTTCGCCTCTATTTTTTTTTTATTTGACATTGGGTATCAGAGAAATCTTGACTTGAATCACCATCTTTTCTTTGACTTTTTTTCTTTCTTTATATGATATGGTAAATGATCCCAAATGAATAGGTGTGGAAGCTATAATTGTAAACCACGATCGAATCCATGGAAGCATTGGTTTATACATTCCTTTTAGTCTCGACTTTAGGGATAATTTTTTTCGCTATCTTTTTTCGAGAACCGCCTAAGGTTCCGACTAAAAAAATGAAATAACCTTTCGAAATAATTTAATTGAAGTAATGAGCCTCCCATATTGGGAGGCTCATTACTTCAACTAGTCCCCGTGTTCTTCGAATGGATCTCTTAGTTGTTGAGAGGGTTGCCCAAAAGCGGTATATAAGGCGTACCCAGTAAAGCTTACAAGTAAACCAGATATGGAGATGGCGACTAGGGTTGCTGTTTCCATTTTTAGATAATTTCAAGATCACAATGGATCTACGATAAGATCGTTTATTTACAACTACAACGGAATAGTATACAAAGTCAACAGATCTCAACCAATCGTTAAATAGGATTTATGGCTACACAAACCGTTGAGGATAGTTCTAGATCTGGGCCAAGACGAACTACTGTAGGGGATTTATTGAAACCATTGAATTCGGAATATGGTAAAGTAGCTCCGGGATGGGGGACTACACCGCTTATGGGGGTCGCAATGGCTCTATTTGCGATATTCCTATCTATTATTTTGGAAATTTATAATTCTTCCGTTTTACTGGATGGAATTTCAATGAGTTAGGTTTATAAGAACTATGAAGTCCTAGTCTTTCAATCAAAGAAAAAATTACTTTAGACTTGTATTTCTAGACCATTCTATTCTGGTAGTTCGACCGTGGAATTTATTTGTTTCGGTATTTCCGGAATATGAGTGTGTGACTTGTTATAATTGATCCTATTGATAATACATAGAATGGACCTGTTATCTCTATCAAGATGATTCTACCTCGTCGGATATTTATTCTAGTATCTGGAGCACGAAATATATAGAATAGATCAAGAAAAGAAATATTTGAACTATGATTCATACCTACTATTTATTCAGACCCCGCAACCGGACTCAAAAAAAATTCAAATAGGTATTTCCTAAATCAAACGAATTTTATTCCTTCAGATTTATTTTGACCGAAGGATAACTCTTTCTCTAGATTTTGTTGAGTCATTACATCCATTCATTCAATAAGTGATCATCAAAGGTTCTTACTCAGAGAACCTTTGAGTTTAGCTTGAGGCTAAATCATCGTGGTTCTAGTATGAATCTGAGGTTTCAATTGATTCATAGGGTCTCAACAAGAGAATTCCTATCAATAGTAAAACAAGAGTAAATCCGCAGTACGCACAAAAAAAACAATAAATCAAATAACAAATAAAAAATAGGGAAGAGAAGATTCAAGAGGCCTGTAACGATCAACATAAAGAAAGACAGATGAGCCAACTTGATATTTTTTGGCATTATCATCACAAAGAAGAGATTCCGGATTTTTTTCGTATCTTCGAGGCAAATCAAGCGGCTAATGAAGTTTTTAACTTTCTATTATATATCCGTTGAAATCAGTATTTGTGTGTTTCCGCTTGAGCCGTACGAGATGAAATTCTCATATACGGTTCTCAGAGGGGGAGTTCTATTGGGTTACCTATCTCAATAAAGTATATGATTGGTTTGAGGAACGTCTTGAGATTCAGGCGATTGCAGATGATATAACTAGTAAATATGTTCCTCCTCATGTCAACATATTTTATTGTTTAGGGGGGATCACACTTACTTGTTTTCTAGTACAAGTAGCTACGGGTTTTGCTATGACTTTTTACTATCGTCCAACCGTTACAGAGGCTTTTTCCTCTGTTCAATACATCATGACTGAGGCCAACTTTGGTTGGTTAATCCGATCAGTTCATCGATGGTCAGCAAGTATGATGGTTCTCATGATGATCCTGCACGTATTTCGTGTGTATCTCACAGGTGGATTTAAA